CCCTGATTCCCAAAAAAGAGAACTGTTTCTTTCAATGCTCACTCGTTATGTAGCTAAGGATCCTACTGAATTGGATCCGTATGCTTGGAAATCCTTATATTCAAATGATTATTCATCCAATGACTATTCATCCATTGTATTTTCATTCAACTGGGGGGGCAGGAGGGCTCTATGGAAAAATGGCGGTTCAATTCGATGTTGTCTAACGACGAGTTAGAGCGCGGGTGTGGGCTAAGTAAGGCCAGCATTGGTCCTATTGGAAATACCAATGGAAGTGAAGACCCCGTTCTAAATAATATAGATAAAAACATTCATAGTTGGGATGATAGTGACAGCTCGAGTTGCACTAATGTTGATCATTTATTCGGTGTCAGAGACGTTCGGAGTTTCATCTCTGATGACACTTTTTTAGTTAGGGATAGTAATGGTGACAATTATTCCATATATTTAGATATTGAAAATCAGATTTTTGATATTGACAACGATCGTTCTTTTCCGAGTGAACTAACAAGTGATTTTAATAGTTATCCAAATTCTAGTTATCGGAATACTGGGTTGAAAGGTGATGATCACTGCTATGATCGCGACATGTATGATAGTAAATATAGTTATAGTTGGAATAATCACATTAATAGTTGCATTGACAGTTATCTTCATTCTGAAATCGATATTGATAGTTGCTTTTCCAGTGGTAGCGACAATTACAGTAAGAATTACTTTTATAGTTACATTTTCAGTGAAAGCATAAATAGTATTCACGGTGGGAGTTCCAGTATCAAAACTAGCGCAAATGGAAGCGATTTCAATATCAGAGGAGGCTATAATGATCGCGATACAAATGATATAAATCAAAAATACAAGCATTTGTGGGTTCAATGCGAAAATTGTTATGGATTAAATTATAAGAAATTTTTTAGGTCAAAACTAAATATTTGTGAACAATGTGGATATCATTTGAAAATGAGTAGTTCAGATAGAATCGAACTTTCGATTGATCCGGGCACTTGGGATCCTATGGATGAAGACATGGGTTCTATAGACCCCATTGAATTTCATTCGGAGGAGGAACCCTACGAGGATCGTATTGATTCTTATCAAAGAGAGACGGGATTAACTGAAGCTGTTCAAACAGGCATAGGTCAACTAAACGGTATTCCCATAGCAATTGGGGTTATGGATTTTCAGTTCATGGGAGGCAGCATGGGATCCGCAGTCGGCGAGAAACTCACCCGTTTGGTCGAGTATGCTACTAATGGATCTCTTCCTCTTATTATAGTGTGCGCTTCCGGAGGAGCACGCATGCAAGAAGGAAGTTTGAGCTTGATGCAAATGGCGAAAATATCTTCCGCTTCATATAATTATCAATCAAATAAAAAGTTATTCTATGTATCAATCCTTACATCTCCTACAACCGGTGGAGTGACAGCCAGTTTTGGTATGTTGGGAGATATCATTATTGCCGAACCGAATGCCTACATTGCATTTGCGGGTAAAAGAGTCATTGAACAAACATTGAATAAAACAGTACCTGAGGGTTCACAAGTAGCTGAGTATTTATTCCATAAGGGCTTATTCGATTCAATCGTACCACGTAATCTTTTAAAAGGTATTTTGAGTGAGTTATTTCAGCTTCACGGGTTTTTTCCCTTGAATCAAAACTTAATGTAGAGCATAAAATTGAATGATTTATAGAGAATAAATATTGAGTTTATCTTATTCTTATCGGAATAAAAAAAATCAATTAAATTATAGAAAGCATCATAAATCTCGGGTAATTACTTTTGATTTTTTTATTTCCTCTAGATCTATTTTATAGCTACTTCTATTACTGATTATTAATCAGTAATACTCTCTATTTTCAATAGTGAATTTTGCCTTTTCGAAATTCGAAAAATAAAAAGAATTTCATGTTCCCTTCTGACATATTTATATTCTAGATATAGAATAAATAAAATATAGAAAAAAAGTAAAAAATTGAAATCCATATCTCCCGAGAACTCCCATTTTCACTAGGAATCCTTGCTTGGGCAAATTCTAATGAAGCCTTTGACCGCTTTTAAGAAACTAAACTCTTTTCTTTATTTCAATTTCATTTTTTATTTTATTCAAATTCAAAAATTCGAAGATAAAGACAAAGAGAACAAAAATAATAAAGCGGATTTTCATATACATAATAATAATATATATGTCATATACATCATAATATATATCATATTAATCCATAAAAATATATATATGGATTTCATGTATAAAAGTGAATAGTTACATTTACTTAATTCTATACTCCTTGCACCTATTATTATATACTTATAATGGATATACTTATTCTAATATTCTAAGATATCTTTAGAACAGGTACAAATATTCAATCGAGGTATCCATTCTATGACAATTCTCGACTTCCCCTCCATTTTGGTGCCCTTAGTGGGCCTAGTATTTCCGGCAATTGCAATGGCTTCTTTATTTCTTCATGTTCAAAAAAACAAGATTGTCTAGATCCAATAGGACAAAAATCCATTTTTTCAAAACTTAGACTTGGATTATAATACGGATATACATTTAGTAGAATATGGTACAACGTGTGACTTTTTTTCCGAACACAAAAGAAAGAGCTGTTATGCACATGAAAACATGATATATGGATATACGCATTATAGCTATTTTCAAACGGGTTTGAAATGGAAAGTCAATGTATCCATATATATGTGGATATCCACAGTGGGATCTTGTAAAGGGGGGGGGTGCTTTTTTTATATCTAATAACCAATTCGATGAACCACCCCTAACGGTTCACATCATAATAGTGCTAGTTGATGAGAGTTACTTCGGAAACAAAGAAAAAAGAAAGTAAAAAGAATTTGGGTTATTCTCTCAATTCCAATAAAATGTAACTGGATCTAATATGAACTGGCGCTCGGAACGTATATGGATAGAGCTTAAAACGGGGTCTCGAAAAACAAGTAATTTCTGCTGGGCCTGTATCCTTTTTTTAGGTTCACTAGGATTTTTATTAGTTGGAACTTCTAGTTATCTTGGTAGGAATCTGATATCCGTATTTCCGTCTCAACAAATCCTTTTTTTTCCCCAAGGGATCGTGATGTCTTTTTATGGGATCGCAGGTCTGTTCATTAGCTCCTATTTGTGGTGCACAATTTTGTGGAATGTGGGTAGTGGTTATGATCGATTCGATAGAAAAGAAGGAATAGTGTGTATTTTTCGTTGGGGATTCCCTGGAATAAATCGTCGCATCTTCCTTCAATTCTTTATGAGAGATATCCAATCAATTAGAGTAGAGGTTCAAGAGGGTCTTTTTCCCCGTCGTGTCCTTTATATGGAAATCGGAGGCCGAGGGACCATTCCCTTGACTCGTACTGATGAGAATTTGACTCCACGAGAAATTGAACAAAAAGCTGCGGAATTGGCCTATTTCTTGCGTGTACCGATTGAAGTATTTTGAAATGAAAGAATGGATGCTTTCTCATCATTAGGGAAGGAACTCAAGAATCCTCTTTTTTCTATAACTTAACTGAAGTTCAGAACGCGGATTCGAGCAAAAGCCGACGTATATAGAACAACAGGAAAACGAAGTGGTTTTTGGTCACCAAACCTGTTTTTTAGGTGTATTATATTAGGCGTATGTAAATCAACTCTTTCATATTTAATAACTACTAAATATATATTCATCACATATCTTAGTATATTCGATTAGTATATTAGAACAGTTCAGTCTACATAATTCGTTTTTGAGGGTCCAATAGAATATTTTGAACTGATATGTTAGATATAGATGGATCCCATCTGGTTAATTTCCTTTCTTTTTTTTTTTCAATTGATGTTTTGTTTCTTTCATTTTTTATATTATCCTTTCTTTTGCTTTGCCTTTGTCCTTTGATGATCAAATGATTGGATCTCTTATAACTATAACCATTCCATTTATCTTTTTTCTTTTGCTACTCATTTTTGATTTTATCATCACATCAATATTTTTCCGAAAATTCCCTCAACTCTTCCTGGGTTATGAGTTGCTGGCGAAACGAAACTTTTCGAAAAAATAATCCATAGCTTGTTCTACACCTCATGTTTCATAGAGATCTCAGATCGGCTAGAGTCGACGAATGCAGTGGTTTATTAACAATTGCACAGATTCAAAATAAAATGTCAAAAAAGAAAAAAAAGAAAGCATTCACCCCCCTTCTATATCTTGTATCCATGGTGTTTTTGCCCTGGTGGATCTCTCTCTCGTTTAATAAGTGTCTGGAATCTTGGGTTACTAATTCCTGGAATACTAAGCGATCCGAAACTTTTTTGAACGATATTCAAGAAAATGGCGTTCTAGAAAAATTCATAGAATTAGAAGAACTATTTCGTTTGGACGAAATGATAAAGGAATACCCTGAACCCCATATGCCAAAGTTTCGTATAGGAATCCACAACGAAACTATACAATTGGTCAAGATGCACAATGAGGGTCATATCCATACCATTTTGCACTTCTCGACAAATATAATCTGTTTCGCTATTCTAAGTGGTTATTCCATTCTGGGTAATGAAGAACTTGTTATTCTTAATTCTTGGGTTCGAGAAATTCTTTATAACTTAAGCGACACAATAAAAGCTTTTTTTATTCTTTTATTAACTGATTTATGTATCGGATTCCACTCGCCTCATGGTTGGGAACTAATGATTGGTTCTGTCTACAAAGATTTTGGATTTTCTCATAATGATCAAATCATATCAGGTCTTGTTTCCACTTTTCCAGTCGTTCTAGATACAATTTTAAAATATTGGATCTTCCGTTATTTAAATCGTCTATCTCCGTCACTTGTAGTGATTTATCATTCAATGAATGACTAAAGAATGATCCACTGATATGAACCCAATCCTAATGCTTGGCACTTCGTACATAAGCAAACTATTCAAAATCTTATTCACTCTTTCTTTATTTTTCTAACCATCCAGGGGATTCCTCCTGGAATCCAGGAAATTTATTCCAGTAAAAT